TAGTTTGATAACCGGTTTATATGGATCCTGTACGGTTGAGACCAAAAATGAAAATAATATTGCCAGAAATTTATAAGATGGCATTTCCATTTCTTCATCAGAAAATGAGTTCCCCTTGAACCCAGAATCACTTTTTCTTGATATCGAACATAATGCATGAAAGGATCCTTGAAGACCCATAGAGTTTTCTTAAAAAAATTTCGGCACACTACAAGATGTTCTATTTTTCCATAAAAATATGTTCGCTCAAGAAAGACTCCAGAAGATGTTAATCGTAAATAAGAAGATTGTTTACGAAGAAAAACAAATACAAATTCGCATTCAGATACATAAGAATTATATAAGACCAAAAATAATCTTTTTTTTTCTTTTGAAAATACGTAAATAGATTTATTCGTAGTAATGGGACTATTCCAATTATAATAGTCATGGAGAAGGAACCGCAATAAATGCAAAGAGGGAACATCCCGGATACAGGATTGAAGGGTTTGGACCAAGATTTCCATATGGACGGGATGGGGTATTAGTATATCTGACAAATAATTAAAATGCGATAATTTATCCTCTAAAAAAGGAAATATTGAATGAATAGATTGGAAATTGTGAGATTTTGGTATTTCTTTTTCTTCAAGGGAAGATACTAATTGCAGCGAGAATGGAACTTCCACAATGACTGCAAAACCTTCTGATATCATCTGAGAAAAAAAATGGGAATAAAAATAATTGTTGTGCCCAACGAACCGATTTTGGTAAGAATCATTAACCGAAAAAATAAACAAATTTTGTTGATACATTCGAATAATTAAACGTTTCACAAGTACTGAACTAGATTTATTGTCATAACCCAAAGATTTAAATTTTACGGGTTCTTGCTCATAAAAAATCGAACTATTTAAACCGTGATCATAAGAAAATACATAAATATACTCTTGAAAGAGAAGTGGATATAGAAAGTGTTGTTGCCGAGATCCATTTTTTTCTAAATATCCTTGTAATTCTTCCATTTACATTTCCACTTAAAGCAGAGGTAGGAGGCATTTCTTGGGTTATCAAATGACTGATACATAGTGCAATGTGGTCAAAGCAGGGTATTATGTATTCTAATAGCTAATAGACTAATCGAATATATATATAGAATTATATATAGAATATAGAATAAAATATATAAATAAAATATATATATATAGAATAAAATATATATAAAATATATATATATACATACCCCGGAAAGAGGGGGTCCAATCAACCGATTTTTGACTCTCTTTTTCTATAGAGTTGGTTTATCTTCGTTATAACTACAAGAGGATAAAAACCCTTTATTTTTGCAACCCGATCGCTCTTTTGACTTTGGAATTAATTTTCTTTATCAGTATACTGTTTCTTTTACACACCCATCTCTAATCCATAATAAAGAATAGTTAGGATTCATAAAAAAAAGAATCAATGGTCCACTCACAGGAGAACCAACCCTTTCCCGTATCAGGCACTAATTTTTTTTAACGTCTAATTAGATCGGGTAATTATTCAAATTAAGAACATAAGCTCGTTGCTTTTAGTTTTACTAGAATTGGAGCCATAGGGCTCTATCCATTTATTTACTAGACCCAATTCAACTGTAAATGTGAATTTGTTTTGTCCCCTTCCCTTCCAAATCCAAAAAAATTTGGAACGATCCGGTAAGATAAACTCAAAGTTCCACTTTTATTTGAATTTGTAATTTTTTAATTTAAATATTTAATATAAATTCAAATTAAATATAATGAAATTCTTTTTTTATTATATTTTTATTTTTCTTATATTTGAATTACGATATTACGACATGCTGCTTTTTCCATTCATTACCTTTGAGGATCAGTCGTGGTCTTATAGACTCTACCAATAGTCTGGACGAATTTGGTGCTTCATCCAAATGTGTAAAAGATCATAGTCGCACTTAAAAGCCGAGTACTCTACCATTGAGTTAGCAACCCAAATCGAATAACGAAAAAAAATAGGATATATGGATACGATCGAAATTTTAAATCAATTGAATTACACTGCACGACCCCATTAAAACGGGGAACTAACAACAAATCTTTATTTTGGATTTGTTGATGTTGATCAATTATAAAGATCAAAAAAATATAAAATGTACAGATCATATTAAATTTAAAAACACTAGATTCCTAATAGAAATGCCAAAATTATGACAGACCAACCCTTTTTTATCAAATTTTGGATTTTCCCTATAACCTTAAGTTAACTTAAGTTATTAAGTTAAGGAAAATACATCTTATATGACAGTAAACCCGGAAATACAAACCCATCATTTGACTGAAGTGAAAACCCAATATAGGGTCGGAATAAAGAAATTTATTTATCTACGATCAATTATATTTGTTCAATACACCATTGTCAATATGAATGCAATGTTAAGAAAACAAATAAAAAATGAAGTAAATCAAATTAAGGATTTGTGTTGAATTGGCACAACATAAATAAGAAATTTTGATGAAAAAAAAATAAGATAAGGAAGAGAAAAAGAAAAAATCTCGGGTTTATGTTTATTCAATCAATATCAATAGAGGTACAATAAGCAAAATTAATTCCTTTTTTGTTAGTGAATTTCTATAACAAAAAAAAGAAATTTGAGTATAAATAGAGCAAGAAAAGGCAAATAAATTTTAGATAAAAAATTATAGGTAAATAATTACACAAAGATAAAAAAGATAAATATTATACCCTTTATCTTATTAATCTTATTAATTTTGATTTTGTTGTAATTTCTTTTAATTAACTCGAAGTTCTTTCTTTAAAAAATTCTGCCTTCCTTAAAATGTCATAAACGGTTCCTGTTGGTTGAGCACCCTTTTCAAGGAAATATAGAATAGCGGGAACATTTGAATAAGTTTGATTCTTTATCGGATCATAAAAACCCACTTTTCGAAGATCTCTTCCTTCTCTTCGGGATCGAACATCAATTGCAACGATTCGATAGGTGGCTCATTGGGATAGATGTACATAACCCCCCCCCCCAGAAACGTATAGGAGGTTTTCTCCTCATACGGCTCGAGCTCGAGAAAAAAATGATTTGAATTTATGTATATCTTTCTGTATATAATGTCAAATAGTAAAAATAAAATAATGAATTAGACCATGATTTGAGTCACTTTTTTATTATTCCTTACAAAAAAATTTCATTCGTACTCATAACTCAAGTTGGGTAATTCTGACAGAGTTCAAAGAGAAATCCTTAGATATTTATTGAGCCGTCTCTAACCTCTTTTGTTTGTCTCATCTCGAATCTATTTTTATTATGATCCAATTTTTGAGACAATTGAAAATAGTGTTTCCTTGTTCCGGAATTCTTTATCTTTGTTTTGTGAAATCATTAGGTTTAGATATTACTTCGGTGATCCTTACTCCTTTCAAAAGGACAGCAACATACCTTTTGTTTTTGTTATTTTATTTCTTTCTATAGAAATGGAATACCTATAGAAAATACCTATAGAAATAGAATACGAAGAATTGATTCTCCTGTGATACACTTTTTTTGATCGAAAAAAATTTTATCAAACTTCTTTCGAATTTGAACCTTTCGATTTTATTTTTATATAGCGAGGATATACTTACAAAGTTGGTCTAACTTATTGATTGGCACTAACCCTAGATTCTTCCCCTTGATAAATGAATCAATCCTTTTTGCTCGAGCTCCACCATGTACTATCAACCTAAGACAAATTAGGTTACTAATGGAACAGAACAAGCTATGTCGAGCCAAGAGCATCTTCATTCCTATAGAAAATGGTGGATGTAAAAATCCACATCTGATCATGTCCTTCAAGTCGCACGTTGCTTTCTACCACATCGTTTCAAACGAAGTTTTACCATAACATTCCTCTAATTTAAAATTGAATTTCATTTCAAAACTCAAAACGCGATGGAATTGATTTAATATGTAATAATGAATAGTCATTGGATCAACGGGCAGTATTTAATAGTCCATACTTTCTACCTATGGATAAGATAGAAAAGTATTGTATTTATCTGGAGAAAGTTCAGCAAGGACCTAATTTCTTTATATATCATATGAATCAAACAAATTTAATTTCTAAAAAAGAAAAAACGTTTGCTTAAGACTCATTTACATCCCCAACAGATTGTTCGGGACGATCAATCATGAAGGATCCTTTTTTCTATACCAAAAAAACTATAAATCTCAAATCCTTTAATTTAATATATTTCCTTTCCAATCCCGGAACAAAATCAATTATTAGTCAAATAAACTATTCCAATGACCCCCCCCAAAAAGGTCATAAGTTTCCAGATAATATTGAATTGATTTATCATACATCTTCGAGTACTGACCAAGAGTTCATAAAAAAATGTTTTATCTGCGACTTCAATATCATGACTGGAAGTATGTTTCCTAGTCATGACTAAACCGAATCCCTAATTAAATTACCAAGTCAACGCAATCACAATGAGTAGCTAAAAATTTGACCATGTCCCATTGATAATTCAATTGGTTTTATTTAAAACAAAGAGGTCAATTAATAATCTAGTTTATCTGTTTTCATGAGTATGGAATAGAAACGTGTAAGACAAGATTGAGATCTTTATTTTATCTTCCGGATGAAAGATAAAATCTGAATCAAGAATCATAGGAGTTTGATCTTTTTGTATCATCCATCATATCCAACGAACAATTAACGATTGTTAATGTGGATAATCCTGAATATTTAAAGAATCATCGATCCCCTTCCACAGATCCTTTTCACTTAACCGAAAGGCCGTTGTTATTATTGTTGTATTTCAATAACAATATTAACTCAATAACAATAATAACAATATATATCATATATATATTATATATAGGCAATAGGCAATAGGCATAGGCCCTGTTTTTTTATATAGATTTTGTCTTACTTCAAGTTCAACAATTTTTCCATCAATTCCATAAAATCAAGTTCAAGTATATGGAATATACGAATTTTCCCCAATCGCTACATTACATTGATTTACAATTATTTTAATTTGAGAGATCTAAATTATAAGATAGAAAATTATAAGATAGAAAGAAATGAGATCCAGACAATTCGTTTCTTCTAGTTTTTTCCATACCCAAGTTTTAGAAGTTTTAAAACCGGTGATGAAATTAGTACCATAAACTTCCTACTCGTTAGTCTAGTCTTCACATAGAATGTAAAATTGGGATACTCTTTTTTTTACTTTAGGCCTTGTGTGGAAGGGAATAGAGATGCCTTTGTTTCACGCTTCAATTCAGAATGCATCATGTGAGAATTCATATTTCATGAATATGAATATGGGACATAAAATGAAATTTCCCTAAATAGTTAATTAACTTCAAAATGAAATGGAACCGATCTGGGACGGAAGGATTCGAACCTCCGAATAACGGGACCAAAACCCGCTGCCTTACCCCTTGGCCACGCCCCATTTTTCTGTTCGGCACTAGTCAAGATTACTATTAGTATTAGTTATTCGTCAACCCCCCTACCCCCCCCAAAAAAATACATAATTTATAATAAATACATATAGAATATATTGTTTATTACTAGGATTTAACACATGTAGATTAGGTATAGAATCAAAAAAATTCATTGATCATTACATAGAATTCAATTAAGATAATGTATGAAAGTAGAATTCCTTGTATTCTCGCTTGAGAATGGAAGGAAGGATTTTTGATTTGGGAGAGAGTTCAAAAAAAAGAAGGATTTTTTGACTTACCTTTTTCATTTTTCCCTTATAAAAAACTCAATCAAAATAAAATTATCTAATCTACAAGAACGAAATCTTTGTTATGCTTAATATCTTTAGCTTAATCTGTATCTGTCTTAATTCTGTCCTTTATTCTAATAGTTTTTTCTTTGCCAAATTGCCTGAAGCTTATGCCATTTTCAATCCAATCGTAGATGTTATGCCTGTCATACCTGTCCTCTTTTTTCTCTTAGCCTTTGTTTGGCAAGCTGCTGTAAGTTTTCGATGAAATCTTTAATACTTTGACAAATCCATTCATCATTTATTCGATAAAAAAATTCTAAAAATGGATAAGATCGGCTAAGTCTTACATTAGAATTACAAACCCTCGATTCAAAAATGAAAATTCTTGTATATCGAATAACCGTGGAAATGCATTTTTATCAGCTTATTTACTCGTTTTAACCTTTCAGTGGTTACGGAGTTTATTAAGTCTAGATCCCCTACAATATCTAATTGTCGATATGACAAGAAATTTTTTGTTTTGTAAGGAAGGAATCAAAATCTTATTACAAAGAAATTCGTAAAAAAACAAAAAAATTACTTTCTTTTTCTTTTCAAAAAACTTTATTTTTTTGTTTTTGGGATGTCATGTCAAATTAAACAAAATAAAATAGTATATGTGTTGAAAAGAAAAAATAGGTAATCTATTCCCTTTTTCGAAAATGATCTTATCTTGGAGATTGTGTAATGCTTACTCTCAAACTCTTTGTTTATACTGTAGTGATATTCTTTGTTTCTCTCTTCATCTTCGGATTCTTATCTAATGATCCAGGACGTAATCCTGGACGCGAGGAATAAAAAAAGAATTTTTGAGTTTTCTTTTAGTTTTTCTTTGTTTTTTCTTATTATTTTATTTATTCCATAGATTTACTTTACCTATGAGAAAATCAAAAAATCGAAATTCCTTCGAAATCGAAAGTATCAAGTCAAGTAATCAGAGCGAGCGGAGAGAGAGGGATTCGAACCCTCGGTACAAATAACTCGTACAACGGATTAGCAATCCGACGCTTTAGTCCGCTCAGCCATCTCTCCCGATTTGATTTTATTTGAAAATGTAATATTTTGAAATATATGAAATATATAATATATAATTATAATGAAATATATATATATAATTATATATTATTTATTATTTAAAATTATTTAAATAATTATATTAATTATATTAATAATTATGTATTTTGTAATGAAATATATAATTATATATTATTTAAAATTATTTAAATAATTATATTAATTATATTAATAATTATATATTTTGATAAGGATAATATAATTATATATTATTATATTATTATTTATTATTGATATTATTTCATTTTATTGATTTTAATTAATTGAAATTTATATATTGTTATATTATAAAATATGATATATATAATAATATATGTTTTCATATGTTACATATAGTATTAAATACTAATGTATTAAATATTAATATCCTATATTATATATATATATATTTATATATATATATATAATATATGGTATGATATAAATTATGATATAAATTTACTATTTGTTACTATTGTTACTATTTGACATTATTTTCATATTTTATATATTCTTTTAATATTTTATTTTTTTTTATTTAATTTTTAATTAATTAATATTTTTAATTAATTAATAATTAATATATTTCAAAATATATTTCAAATTTAAAATATAATAATTATAATTAATATAACAAAATTTACTAATAATTTAAATTATTAAATTAAATAAATTACAATT